CTGTATATGTTTTTTTACAGTTAAAGTAAATAAATTTAGTAAAATAATAACAAATCTTAATTCTTAAATAATTAAGAATTAAGAAATGACACTTCCATCATAGAATGAGAATGGAAATTGCCCGGCCAGTACTTAAGCGGGCCGGGATTTTTTCGTACAAAATAAAAAGTAAGGTAGTCCTTCTATTGGTGATATCTGTTTCAAATCATTATATAAATTGAATTGCTGATCTGATCAAAATTTTTTATATCGTATATTATCATCATAATATTTATATATATATATTGAATTGATTGTTTTTTATATTTTTCTATTCTAAATTCTAATAAGAAAAAATAAGAAAAGAAAGAAGATGAGGGGTTTTTGATCAATCTTTACTTCAACTTTACCTGTTATATCACATAAACAATTTTCAATTTTTAGTTGGGAGAGATGGCTGAGTGGACTAAAGCGGCGGATTGCTAATCCGTTGTATGATTTTTATTTATACCGAGGGTTCGAATCCCTCTCTCTCCGCTATCCCTCATCACTGGATCCCTTGATTAAAATAGTTAATGGAATAAAGAATTCTTAAAAAAAGCAAAGCTAAAAATGTCTTATGTTTATTCTTCACGTCCTGGATTGCGTCCTGGATCATTAGATAAGAATCCGAAGATGAAGAGAGAAACAAAGAATATCACTACTGTATAAACGAAGAGTTTGAGAGTAAGCATTACAAAATCTCCAAGATATCATTTTTTTTAGGGGAATAGATTACCCATTTTTTTTTTTTTTAATCATGAATTTAGGAGAATATTGAAGATTTCATCGAAAACTTACAGCAGCTTGCCAAACAAAGGCTAAGAGAAAAAAGAATAGAGGTATGATAGGCATAATGTCTATGAGTGGATTCAAAAAAGCATAAGCCTCGGGCAATTTGGCGAAGAAAAAACTACTCGAACTCAAATAAGGGATAGAATTAAGACAGATACAGATAAAACTAAAGATATTAAGCATAACAAAAATTTCGTTCTTGTAGATTAGATAATTTAATTTTGATTGAGTCATTTTTATAATATAAGGTAAAAATAAAAAAGGCAGGCAAAAAAATCCTTCTTTATTCTTTGAACTATCCCAAATCAAAAACTCCTTTCAATTCTCAAACAAGAATACAAAGAATTATACTTTCATACAATATCTTAATTGAATTCAATGTAATGATCAATGAATTTTTTGATTCTATCTCTTCATGTATAGAAACCTAGCAACAATATATTACATACTAGAATTGACGAATAACCAATACTAATATAATATTAGTATTTATTAGTGTTGAATATAAATTTAAATGGGGCGTGGCCAAGCGGTAAGGCAACGGGTTTTGGTCCCGTTACTCGGAGGTTCGAATCCTTCCGTCCCAGCCCCTTTCTTTGAGGTTTTTAATTTATTTGTTCAAGAAAAAAAAGGGATCCTTCCTGAGTAAGACTTTTCCGTAAAGTAAGAAAAGTAAAATATTATTATATATTTAATATAGAGACTATTTATAGATATAATATAAAATCAAAACTATACGACCAGCCATATCATAATATATAATAATATATACATATATCCGTTGATCCAATGACTATTCATGATTTCATATTGAATCAATTCCATATCAGTTTGAAATTAAATAAGAGAAATGTTATGGTAAAACTTCGTTTAAAACGATGTGGTAGAAAGCAACGTGCGACTTGAAGGACATGATTGACTGTGGATTCTTACATCCGCCATTTTCTATAAGAATGAAGATGCTCTTGGCTCGACATAGTTTGTTCTTTTTACTAGGAACCTAATTTGTGTTGGGTTCTAATCTAAATAAAAAGTACATGATGAAGCTCGAGCAGAAAGTATTGAGATTTATTTATCGGGGGGAAGAATCTAGGGTTAGTGACAATAAAAATCAATAAGTTGAACCAACTTTGTAAATATATCCTCTATAATATATATTTATAATATAAATTGATAAATTATATAAATTGAAAAGGGTTAAAATTCAAACAAGTTTGAAATAAAAAATAAAATAAGTAATATTTGTCGGAATTCATAAAACTATATTCGATCAAAAGTGTATCACAAGGGAATCAATCTCTCTTATTTTTTTCTATAGTAAAGAAATAAGAGAAAAAACAAAAGGTATGTTGCTGCCCTTTTGAAAGGAGTAAGGATCACCGAAGTAATGTCTAAACCCAATGATTTCACAAAACAAAAATAAAGGATTCCGGAACAAGGAAATACTAGTTTTAATTGTCTCAACAATTGGATCAAAATGCGGAATAAAAATTGATTCGAGACAAACAAAAGAGGTTAGAGACGGCTCAATAAATATCTAAGGATTTCCTCAGAATTACCCAACTTGAGTTATGAGTACAAATGAGATCTTTTTAACTTTCGTAAGGAAAGAGGAAGAAAAAACCACTTTAATCATAATTATTTATTCAGTATTTTATGGATATATTTGCCGTTATATACAGAAATTAGAATCATTTTTTCTCGAGCCGTATGAGGATAAAACCTCCTATACGTTTCTAGGGGGGGCATTGTTTATCTACATCTATCCCGATGAGCCATCTATCGAATCGTTGCAATTGATGTTCGATCCCGAAGAGAAGGAAGAGATCTTCGGAAGGTAGGTTTTTACGATCCGATAAAGAATAAAACCTATTCAAATGTTCCCGCTATTCTATATTTCCTTGAAAATGGCGCTCAACCCACAGTAACTGTTCATGATATTTTAAGGAAGACAGAATTATTTAAAGAAGGAATATTGGGTTAACTGTTAATTAAATTAAAAAAATTGAATAAAAAAGAGAGGGGACTAGCATCTATCTTTGTATAATTATTTCTCCATAATTTGTTTGCTCTTTTTTTTGCTCACTTATTATTTTATTATTTATTGTTATTGTAGTAATTTAATTTACCGACAAAGACAGGGTCAATTTCGGTTATTGTACCTGTACCTCTTTTGATTGAATCAACTCGATATTTTTCTCTACCCTGCCTTTATTTATTTTTGCATTCAAATTTATTTTTTTATTTAGATTGTGCTAATCTAACACAAGGCCTTAATTTGATTTATTTAGAATTTTTTTCTCAGCATTCTATTCATATTGACAATGGTGTACCGAACAAATATAATTTGATCATAGATAAATAAAATGGATCTGTTTATTCCTGCCTTATATTTATTTTTCCTTTGCTTTAGCCTTAGTCATAAGGATGTGTTTACTGAATTTACTGGTATACAAGACGTAAAAAAAAAAAAAATGGAATGGATCAAGAGAAAAATGGGTATAAGTTTTAATTATAGATATTTAGATATATCTATTGAGAATTTATTATTTTTTAATCCAATCCTACCTATTTTAGTGGATTGGTGTTTATAATTGATTAAAAAAATTTTTCTTTTAAATTTGATTTTTTGCTAGTTCAATCTTTTTTTTTGGCGGGATGGGATCAATTTTTTTTTTTTTTTATCGTATCTACAATCCGGGTTGCTAACTCAACGGTAGAGTACTCGGCTTTTAAGTGCGACTATGATCTTTTACACATTTGGATGAAGCAACGAATTCGTCCAGACTATTGGTAGAGTCTATATAAGACCACGACTGATCTTAAAAGGTAATGAAGGAAAAAACAGCATGTCGTAATAATTGTTTTTATTTTTGGAAGGAGACAAAAGAAATTTACAGTTGGGTCTAGTGAATAAATGGATATCGTCTTTTAGCCCTAATTTTGGTAAAACAAAAAGCAACGAGCTTATATTCTTAAAATTGGAATAATTACCCGATCTAATTTGGATGTTAAAAAGAGATTAGTGCCAGTGCAGAAAAAGGTTTTTATGCGAGTGAATCATTGATTATTTTTTATTTTTTTATGAAAAAAAAATCCTAACTATTCTCTTTGGAGACGGATGTGTAGAAGAAACAGTATACTGATAAAGTAAAGAGAATCTAATTTTTTCCAAAATCAAAAGAGCGATCAGGTTGCAAAAATAAAGGATTTTTTACTCTCTTGTAATTTTAACAAAGGATAAAACCTATTGTATAGAAAAGGAGAGGAAAAGGATCCTGTTGATTGGATTCTAGGTCTCCGGGGTCTATCTTTATTTCTTAACTATATATACTGTAATTATATACCCTGTTCGGACCATATTGCACTATGTATCATTCACTATGTATCATTTGATAACCCAAGAAATGCCTCCTGTCTTGTGTCTCTGTTTCAAGTAGAAAAATGTAATATGGAAGAATTACAAGGGTATTTAAAAAAAGATAGATCTCCGCAACAACACTTCCTATATCCGCTTCTCTTGCAGGAGTATATTTACACACTTGCTCATGATGATAGTTTAAATGGTTCGATTTTTTACGAACCTATCGAATTTATTGGTTATAACAATAAATTGAGTTTAGTACTTGTAAAACGTTTAATTATTCGAATGTATCAACAGAATTTTTTGATTGATTTGGTTAATGATTCTAATCAAAATAGATTCGGTGGACACACCAATTATTTTTATTCTCATTTTTTTTATTCTCAAATGGTATCAAAGGGTTTTTCAGTCATTGTGGAAATTCCATTCTCGCTACGATTAGTATCTTCCTCCGAAGAAAAAGAAATACCAAAATCTCAGAATTTAGGATCTATTCATTCAATATTTCCTTTTTTAGAGGACAAATTATCTCATTTAAATAATGTTTCAGATATACTAATACCCCATCCTATCCATTTTGAAATTTTGGTTCAAATCCTTCAATGCTGGATTCAAGATATTCCCTCTTTACATTTATTGCGATTCTTTCTACATAAATATCAGAATCTGAATAAAACTATTCAGAGTAATAAAACTATTTATGTTTTTTCAAAAGAAAATAAAAGACTATTTTGGTTCCTGTACAATTCTTATGTATCTGAATGCGAATTTTTATTAGTTTTTTTTCATAAACAATCCTGTTATTTACGATCAACATCTTCTG